TTGGATCATAACCAAATCAAAACTTCTCGAGTTATTAGAATCTGTAGTAAAAAAAGTCCTTGGTTATTTAACTTAGATGAAATAGTAATAGTTCCGCTCATTGGTATACTACAAAAATGGGAATGAAATCAATCTGATTCCAATATCTCATATCTTTCCCAAACAAAAGAGGACAATTTAAGTGGAAAGCCCATATCTATTTAATATCTATTTATTAGAATAAAATTAGTCTGTTTTTATGTTATTTCGTACTGTATAATTCCTTTGCTTTGTTTGTGGGATCATTTTCCCCGAGGGGTAATGAAAAGAATTCTAGAATGGATTGCTAATTATGCCTAGATCTCATATAAATGGAAATTTTATTGATAAGACCTCTTCAATTGTAGCCAATATCTTATTACGAATAATTCCGACAACTTCAGGAGAAAAAAGGGCATTTACCTATTACAGAGATGGTGCGATTTGATTCTTTTTTCTTGTTTTTTTTAGCCCTCACCTCAGTCTTACGAGAAAGAGACGCGGTTCGGTATAGAAAGAACGAAATTCTTGAAATAAACCTACGCTCGGTGAAGGTGAAGTTTGGAGATAGAACAATTCCTTCTATCGTGTATCCTCGATTGATGCAGCCTCAGATGTTTCAATTGTTGATTTGAGTATTGAGCGAAAGGTTACACCTATGGGTTCTGTATTGCGGGTCAATCCTACACTACATTAGTACCAATAGACGGCATAAGGGAAAAAGCACTACACCTAGGAATCAACAACACAAAAACTTTGTTATAAATTCCCCCTTTCCTTATCGGTATTGGGACTAACAAGAATGGTTGGGACAACAAACATCCATCTCGTTTGTACTTTGGATACCCGTATAACCATCAAAGATCGTTGAAGTGACTAATTCCTGGAAATAGAAGGCGTTGAGAACAAAGAAATTGTTGGAGTTACCATTTATATCTAACACTAATATGATTGGTGTTAAGAAAAAACCTCTTGCGGGAAGGCTGGCTAGAGATTTCTTGTAAAAATACTAGTTCCTTTCAGTTCATAATGAGATGAGAATAGTTCAATTTTTATTCTATGGATTATTCCCCTTAGTACTATGCGCAGAAGGGAGGAGCCGTATGAGATGAAAATCTCATGTACGGTTCTGGAACGGAGATTTTTGAATAGAATGAACGACCGTAACGGATGTTGGCTCAATCCGAAGGAAATTATGCGGAAGCTTTACAGAATTATTATGAAGCTACGCGACCAGAAATTGATCCCTATGATCGAAGTTATATACTCTATAACATAGGCCTTATACACACAAGCAATGGAGAGCATACAAAGGCTTTGGAATATTATTTCCGGGCACTAGAACGAAACCCATTCTTACCACAAGCTTTTAATAATATGGCCGTGATCTGTCATTACGTGCGACTATCTCCACTATAGAAATAAGGAAAAAAAGCAAAGATCAAATTGGCTAGTAAATACTAGAAAAAATAGGCTTTCTACATAATGCATCGTCCAAAGCAACGATTTTTATCAGCTGTAGCAAGTAAAGAGACTTCACGAGAACCAAAATAGGAAGAAAAAAAAAAATGAGTGCAGCCTATATACTATATTCTATGGATAAAGGATCAAATTGATAGAGAAAGCACCGTAAAGATCAATTAGCGAGCTATTGAGTCGATACAGTTAAGAACTGCTTACTTATGTCATGATATGGGACAAAAGTTAGGAATCAACTTATGTAATAGAGTCGATCCACTAAGGTATTGAGCAGCGGTGTAGCATCAGATCCCAAAGATAGTAAGTTCTTTTTTCTTATGGAAAAAAGTCTTTTTCAAAGATTCTATATGAATTCCATATATGAAACCGAGATAGTTACCTTTCAGAAAATTCTAACGATATTGTGGGGATACCTATGCTTCATTCTTCTGAAGGTGGGAGAAAAGATCAAACTGATTCTGATTATTGATCAAAATTAGGGTTTGAAACTTATGTAATTAACTTCTTCTGGTTAACCCAAGAAAAAATGGGATAGGTTTATGAGAAATCTAATTCAGTTAGCATAGGGTAGATTAAGATAGGACACAAAAAGAATCGATTTTTGAGCCGTATGAGATAGGAAACTCTCAAGTACGGTTCTAAGGGAAGGAACCACCTATTCCGACCGGGGAGAACAGGCCATTCTACAGGGTGATTCTGAAATTGCGGAAGCTTGGTCCGATCAAGCTGCTGAGTATTGGAAACAAGCTATAGCGCTTACTCCAGGTAATTATATTGAAGCACATAATTGGTTGAAAATCACGAAGCGCTTCGAATAAAACCACTCTCTTTTTTAATGAATTAAAAAAAAATAGGTTTGGTTGTTGGATCCATCAATCAAATAAAATAGATCGTTCCTATGAGAAGATCTAATCAAGAATTTCATTATATCTCTTCCTTCTGCATTATATTTTGTACGGTATCTCATAGGGATAAATGATATGGATACAGTATAGAATAGAAC